TATTCGATGAAAGAAAGAGAACAATGAATAAAATAATGGGAACAATCAATATTCGCGAAGCACGCATTGTTGTATTAGATCTAAGGGTTCTTTCTTGACCTAACTACCTAACTAGAAGTTATAATATGGAAAGACAAAATGTGGAACCTATAAAGGAAAAGATAATAGGAATTTTTTAGAATCTAATTGAACCAAAATACAGATTTTATTTTTTCGAGTGATCTGATCGTGCGATATCTTTTTTTTTTTCTCATTCGAGATACTATGTGAATGAACCTACTATTGAATCTAATGAGTTAAAATTAAAGTAAAAAGTAAAAGAAAAGATTTTATTGTTATAAGGGCACTCTTCGTTCCAAAATATAAAATGTATTCGATACAATTAAAAAAGAAATGATCAAAATAGAAATGATTTTCTAATTTTGTTTCATAGTGACGCAAAGAAAGTTTCATTTTTGAATGAAGTTACACGGCACAGTTCTTATTTTATTATTAGTTTACTCAAGAGTTGCTCAATGAATCTGTTGATTCGGAATCACGGTATGGGTAGATGCCACAGATAATGAATCGATTTCTTTTTATACCTCTGTCACTCTATCTTTGTTAGTGCCGCCTATAATAATTGATTGATGAATCAAAAACTTTCAATTTAACTTATTCTTTCAATTGGTATTTTTGTTTATCCTCGTATCTCGCAAAAATGGAAACTTAGGTAAGTGCTTTATAAACATATGTATAATAAAGAACATATTTCATTTAGCTCCTTCATGCCTACTATAACTAGTTATTTCGGTTTTCTACTAGCGGCTTCAACTATAACCTCAGTCCTATTTATTGGTCTAAGCAAGATACGACTTATTTGAAATTAATCGAATAAACAATTCATAAAGAGAAACCTTTCCGTGAGATTCCATGTATTCTATGAGTTCCTTACCGTGTCAATTGCCAATTCTTGGTCATTGCGATTCATGGGCAATTCGGATTAAGATTTAGGGATAGATATTACCTCTCTTTTCCCCTTTTCAAACAAATTGAAATGAAATGATTGAAGTTTTTCTATTTGGAATCGTCTTAGGTCTAATTCCTATTACTTTGGCTGGATTATTCGTAACTGCATATTTACAATACAGACGTGGTGATCAGTTGGACCTTTGATTAATTAACATCTCTTTTTTTGATTGACCTCCTCTTTTCTTTATTCTTTAATCCACAGGAGGTCAAATTCAGATTGCTGTTCAAGTTAGTGAAGTTAGTTCAGTGTAATTCCAACTAACAAAAACGGAATCACGCTCTGTAGGATTTGAACCTACGACATTGGGTTTTGGAGACCCACGTTCTACCAAACTGAACTAAGAGCGTTTTCTTATCACAATAGATAAGACTATAAAGAAAAGGATTCTTTTTGTAACTCCAACACATCTTGTATGCATATACTATTATAGTATCATAAAATGAAAAATTATGTATATCCAATTTTAATTGATCTCAATTGATTCTTCGTTACTGCTCAGAGGAGAAGTAATAGGTAGGGATGACAGGATTTGAACCCGTGACATTTTGTACCCAAAACAAACGCGCTACCAAGCTGCGCTACATCCCTTTCAATTGGTCTACAGTGTCATTGTAGAGAATACCTGTCTTGTTTTCCACATCCTTATTTCCTCCATTGATATACACAATTTTTCTTCCCATTTCTTCTTTTTTTTTTTATCATATTATTATATATTAACATATAATAATAAAAGACTTATATACATATAAAATATGAAACCCACCCTAAAAATGAAATAAAAAATAAATGAATATTTTTGGGGAATGCTCAGGAGTAAAGAAACTTCTTTTTATGTTTTAAGAAAAAGAAAATCTTATCTAGCGAATCTTCAATTTGAATCGGGAATTCTGTGTACAAATACAAGTGGTCCATATGCATCTGATCATATATGTATTACCATTATGTATTACAATAAATAAGGAGGATTTTAAATGCGAGATCTAAAAACATATCTTTCCACGGCACCGGTACTAAGTACTATATGGTTCGGGTCCTTAGCAGGTCTATTGATAGAGATTAATCGTTTATTCCCGGATGCGTTGACATTCCCTTTTTTTAATTAACATGAGAAGGGGTGAAGAATATTAGAGATACAATCAAATATCTGTGACTAATTCCTTTCCCCCTCCTCTTTTTTTCTCTTTTTTAGAATTTTATAAGGGAGGAGTAAGAGAAAGAATAAAAGTGGATTTAACCTCAGCGAAACTCGGGTTCAGACTCGAATCAAATTAAGAATAGAGGGAAAACGTAAATGTAAATGTTGGTCTAGTGCAAGAGTATCATACAAGATCCTTAAATTAAATACTGTACTGCGATTAGAAATATAGTTATAGTTAGAAATCATTGTATTACTTATTATTTACTATTACTCTATTGATATTGATTACAACGAAATCCTTCATATCATAATTGGATTTTGAGTTAGCAACTTCTATTTTTTTTCCTTACTTTCTTCGGATCGAAAATAGAAGACTTGAATGAATAAAAAAAAAACAAAGGAGGTTCATGGCCAAGAGTAAAGATGCCCGAATAAGGGTTCTTTTGGAATGTACTAATTGTGTACGAGGCGGTGTTAATAAGGAATCAACAGGCATTTCCAGATATATTACTGAAAAAAATCGACACAATACGCCCGGTCGATTGGAATTGCAAAAATTCTGTCCCTATTGTTATAAACATACGATTCATGGGGAGATAAAAAAATAGATCGAACCGAGGGCCTGTGTGTCACCCTTCCAAGGAACAGTAAAAATAATATAGTAAAATAATATAGTATATAATATTATATAATATATATAACATATATTTAAATAGAAATAAACCAAATCCTATTTCTGAATTCTAATTCATTTTTGATCCGAACGAAATAGGATTTTCGGGATAAGGAATAAACAAACCATGGATAAATCCAAGCGACCTTTTCTTAAATCCAAGCGATCTTTTCGTAGGCGTTTGCCCCCGATCCAATCGGGGGATCGAATTGATTATAGAAACATGAGTTTAATTAGTCGATTTATTAGTGAACAAGGAAAAATATTATCTAGACGAGTGAATAGATTGACTTTGAAACAACAACGATTAATTACTATTGCTATAAAACAAGCTCGTATTTTATCTTCGTTACCTTTTCTTAATAATGAGAAACAATTTGAAAGAACCGAGTCGACCGCTAGAACTACTGGTCTTAGAACCAGAACTAAATAGGCTTACTCTTCAATTGAATCGAAATTCCAATTCGAACTCAAACGCGGATTTGATGTTTTGTTCGAAAAATCTAAGAATCGAGATTTGATTGTTGTGTTGTAAGAAACAAAAATAATCGGGGAAGAAGAAGAAATCCTTTTTTTTTTATTGAACATATTCCTTCATTTTGACGACTTTATCATATTTTATCATACTAATTTAGAATCTACCTTCCCGGAGTTCATTCTCCGGGGAACTCCATTTATTTAAATCATTAAATCATTCCGGTGAATTCTTTACAATCTCTTTATTTTATGATCTCATTGGAAATCATATAAAGACAATTCCTATTGGATATAGCTATTTGTGCAAGTATTTTACGATTAAGAAGTAACTGCCTCTTGTACAGATCGTGTATAAATCTACTATAACTATAGGATGCCCCATTCTCGTGAATTACTGCATTTATCCGAGTGATCCACAAACGACGAAAATCTCTCTTTTGCCGATCTCTATCCCGATGAGTCGAAACCAAAGCTCTGATTTTCTGTTGAGTAATAGTTCGAGTAAGTCTTGAATGGGCTCCTCGAAAGCTTGATGTAAATAAACGAATTTTTGTTCTACGTCTACGAGCTATATATCCTCGTCTAGTTCTGGTCATTGAATAAATGAAACTTTGATGAATAACTAATTGATTTCCTTTCTTTCAGTTATCCTTGTACCCTTTCCTGGTCTATTAATAACAAAGCGGATTCTTCCAATGTATAAAATAAAAATTCCAATGGCTTTTGCTACTATAACCTTCCCGACCACGATTTTTTTTTCTTTTTTCTATGCATTTCACCTCGAAATAAGAAATAGTATTGATACTAGGTATCAAAAACATAGTAAATTAACTAAAAAAGTAGTCAATTTGAAATTAAATGGATAAAGAAATAGTGGGTTCCATCGTTTCTATGGTTACTTCTTAAACGGTGAGGTCCTTTCTATACACCGGAGCTCCTTCCTTCATTTAATAAATCTTATTGGTAACTTGTACAGTTCACACTCTTTGGCTCTACCCATGAATTATCCAGTAATAGGTCTTTCACAATGAGATCTACCTATACAGTAACGGTATTTAATTATGAAGGTTAGCTAAGTAGCTGACCCTGTTAGTCCGTTCTTGCAAGAGTGGGAGCCTAATCTTTCTGCTGATTTTCCCCGCTTAATGGATAACCCTTTTGCCAATGGGGAATTGCTTATTATCTTAAATTTAGGTGATTGTATTTGCACCGACGGAAACCATAAATTTCATACACAATACACAATAGGGGAATATGATAGATCTTTTTTTTTTTTAGTTTAGATAGTGAATGGAGTTCTTCCATTCTATTCACTGGTACTGATCATTGATACTGGAAAAGTTGTTTTTCGTCCCAGTCCATGATCTGAACGAGTCGCACATACACCCTAGTACATGTTCCTCGGCGCTGAGGACACCCCCGAAGAGCGGGGGATTTCGTGACATTTCTGATTGGCTGTCTTGTGTTTCTAATAAGTTGTTTAATAGTTGGCATGCTGAATCATATACATAATGTACTGGTTTAGATCGATCCTAACCGGATGATTATGAATTACCCCCATTTTATTTAATTTAATGAAAATGAAACCCGGTAAGAAGATCTCAAATCACGGATTTGCACGAAATCCTTTCTTTTTTCATTGAACCGCTACAAGATCAACAATTCCATGAGTTTGGGCTTCTGTTGCTGACATAAAAACATCCCTTTCCAGGTCTTCGGATACAACCCATAAGGGTTTGCCCGTTCTTTGTACATAAACCTTTGTGATGATTTCGCGCAGTTTCAGTAGTTCTTCCGCTTCCATGACAAATTCTCCGGCTTGTGCCTCATAAAAAGCGGCAGCCGGTTGATGGATCATTACCCTGATGATATAACATAATAAATGATTTCTCTATCTCGTATGATGAGTCGAAGAGAAGAGATAAAGAATAACAAGAAAAAAAGATAGAATTGAACAACCGTACAGGCATCTTTTGCGAATTGCATACGGCTCTACAATGGAATTGACTTTTACCTGCCATCGAAAAATGTAGGATCTGTCAGATCCAGATCGGTAAATGATCCAATTACCACCCTTCCTTTCGGAGAAGTTAAAAAATACTATGATGGCTCCGTTACGTTATATATTTATTTCCTCTATGATTCAGCAATCCCAAAGTTTCTTTTTGATCTGATCAAATAAAATAAGAACCAAATAAGATTATTTTTTATTTTCGTATCCTTTCATAACATAAAGATTGTTAAGAGCCTTCTGGTGTGAAAACAAAAAGTTTGTGACGCTGAAACGGACCCCCGATAGATAAGATAAAATCGGAAATACCCTTTATCTCATACTTCTCTTTCGATACATAATCTAATGTTTTGAAAAAAAAAACAATAAAGAATTTTCTCATATCGAATTCGAAGTGCCATGCTATTATTACTTAATATTCATATTTCATATGGCGAAGGCATAGTCTGCTTTTTTCTATCAAATAAAAAACTCATTGGCGCCAAGCGTGAGGGAATGCTAGACGTTTGGTAATTGTTCCTCCGACCAGGATAAAAGATCCCATTGAAGCGGCTAATCCCAGGCATATTGTATGTACCTCTGGTGGCACAAATTGCATAGTATCATAAATAGCTATTCCGGGTAGTACCCATCCGCCAGGAGAATTTATAAAAAAATACAGATCTTTGTTTTCATCCTCTATACTGAGATATATCATAAGACCAATAAGTTGATTCGAGATCTCGCTCTCAACCTCTTGGCCTAAAAAAAGTAATCTTTCTCGATAAAGTCGGTTGATTAGGATAAAATTGTATCCCTCAGGAACCGTACATGCACCTTTTGATGCATACGGTTCTAAAAAAAATCGCGAAAAAGAATCAATGTGTAGATTCCAGCCCTCTTTTTTTTCATAGCAAGCTCTTTCTAAAACGAGGGGGCTTTTTCTTCGATTTTTCAAGAAAGATGAGTTTTGACCCTTCCATATAATATATATAAATATATATAAAATAAAAAAAAAAAAAAGAATTCATTAAACTTATCGAACTAACTTATCATTGATGTATTGTCTCATCGAGATCCGATCCAAATCACGATGTCATTTTCTTGTTTCTAAATGGGCCTTCTTAATTTTTTTAGGTTTATGCTCTACTCCGGGTAAAGATCCGATCGACTTCGATTTGCACATATAGGACAAATGCCCCCAATACCACTTCTTTTTACTACAACTTCCTTTTTTTATTTATTTCATGTCTTCACCAAATATTCGACGTATTCATCCTATTACTCGATTGATTAACAGTTTGAGATCACTCCTATTTCTATTTATAAATAAAATCATTTATGATACAATATAGTAATCATATATTACCAATTGGGTTTTTTATAAACGGAGCCTGTATACTTCATTTTATTGATCCAACTAAGCCAACCATAAATTATTTGATAATATTAATCTGGATCCCCCCAAAAATAAAATGGATCTAATTGAACTTCACGCTCCAAATTGTTGATGATTCAATCAATCTTTCTTGGGCGAAACAGAGGATATCTCGATCGAGGGAGAGAACGGGAAAATACCATATGACCCAATATATCTGACAAGCCGCACTATACGTCAATCCAAGATATATCGTCCTCTCCAGGATTTCGAAAAGGCACTTTTGGAACACCAATAGGCATAAAAAAACAGAAAAAAGAATTTAGTACTTTATTTCACTTTGGTATGGAAACGTAACAATGAGTTTATTGTCTTCATAATATTGGCCTTCATCATATTTTATCCTTAGATTGGATAAGTTCATAAAAGAAGACAGAATGAATAAAGGAAAATTTTTACGAATAGGGCCTTCGAATGATGAACAAGTATGGGTGCATTCACTCATAGAAAATGGGATCAACCCCCATTGCGTATTGGTACTTATTGGGTATAGAATAGATCTGTTTATCTTTGTTCCTACGAACAGAATTGTTCCATTAGTACCAACAGAATAGAACAAATACAAATATTAACATTAACCCTTGCTTCGAGATAATCCACTGAAAAGAGAATATCAATAGCATAGTTTTTTCTAATGCAATAAAGTTACATAGTGTCTATTTTTCTTTGATAAAGAGGTATTTCCATGGGTTTGCCTTGGTATCGTGTTCATACTGTCGTATTGAATGATCCCGGTCGATTGATTTCTGTCCATATAATGCATACAGCTCTG